AAAGTCGACGGATTTTCCTCTTACTATAAATTTCATTGTTGTCGGTATTGACATGTAGAATGGGACTCTCTCTTTATTCTCGTCCGATTAATCATTTTTTTTTTTCAAAAGATCAATCAGACCCTGGAGTGAATGATTTGATCACTGAATATTCGACTCTTACTTCAATTTCAATTTAGAATGGATTCGCAATAACTCTTTCATTTTTCATAAAATTTTGAATTTCTTATATAAATAAAAATTATGGATTGGGGTCGTGATTAATCGTTTGATATGTCAGTATATATACGTGCGTATTAGGTATATAGGGTTATCTTTTCTGTAATTTAGATAGAAAGAAGAATTCCAGCTACCAACGCAATGCAATCAACTCCATTTGTTAGAACAGCTTCCATTGAGTCTCTGCACCTATCCTTTTTTTCTCAAAAAAAACAAGGATTTGGCTCAGGATTGCCCATTTTTTATTCCAGGGTTTCTCTGAGTTTGGAAGTTACCACTTAGTAGGTTTCCATACCAAGGCTCAATGCAATCAAGTCCGTAGCGTCTACCTATTTCGCCATATCCCCCCTTGATTTGAGATCGGAATCCTATTGTGATCCCTTCCACTTCTTTTATTTTTTTTTTTTGAACTTCAGATTAGAAGAAACGATTAATTAGATACTGATTCCTATAGCGAGCGAAAAAAAATTTACTGCTATTTTTTACCTATCCTCTTTTTTTTAATCTCTATCAGATGACCCATATCTATCCAATCAAAATTGATTCTATCATTGATGTATCCGCAATTCAATATGGATAAGATATATCCCATATATCTATGTCTCTCCCTCCTTTTTTTTCCGGTGGAATTTGGAATACAGGAACGGTCGATATTCATTCTTCTCTTTTTCGTGCTATTTCCTTGCTTTCCGAATGAAACCGGAGGAATGTCTCATTATGATCTGGATTGTATCTTTATCCTTATCTTTTTTTTTAGAACCGATTTATCCGCTATAGTGCATATAACTAATATAAGAATATAATTAATTAAATTAAAATTAATAGAATATGCTGTTCTAATTGGATTTTTTTTTCTTTTCTAATCAAAACTTTATTAGTCAATTCATAAATTTATATCTTACATTCAATTTCTAATTTTTAATTAAAAAGTTATATAATATGATTCAATATAAAATAATAATTCAATTTCAATATAATCAATCAACAAAATCCAAATTAGAATTCTAATATCTAATATGATATAGAAATAAATATGATATAGAAATAAATATATAAATATAATATAGAAATAAATAGAAATAAATAAATTAAAATAAATATATAAATAAATATAAATATAATATAGAAATAAATAAATTAAAATAAATAATAAATATATAAATAAATATATAAATAAATAATAAAATAAATAAAAAATTAGAAATAAATAAATAAAAAATTAGAAATTTTTATTTTAATTTAATATAATTTTAATTTAATATAATTTAATATAATATTAGAAATTTGAATATAAATATAATAAAATAGAAATTATAATATATAATAAAATAATATCCAAAAAATTGGATTATTAGATTAGAATATATTAATTATTAGTATTAGATTAGAATATGAATATATTAATATATATATATCATATCAAAAAAAAAAAAATGAATTAAATAAATATGAATATAAAATAATAATAATATTAATATATAATATTGATTGAAGATTGAATTTATATATTTTTTTTTTGAATTTGAAATTCAAAATTCAAATATAAATTCAAAATCTATTTTATTAGAAAATATGATTGATGTTATGGCTTTATAAAATATATGGAATATAATATATAAGATACAAAGAATATAAAGAATATATAATACGCACGAGCTTGAGATAAGAAAGAAGAAAAAAAAATTGCTAATAGTGAGGATCCTCACTATTTCCCGAATTCCTATGCATTATTTTTCTTTTCTGTTTCTGTTATATGAGCCCGCTTAGCTCAGAGGTTAGAGCATCGCATTTGTAATGCGATGGTCATCGGTTCGACTCCGATAGCTGGCTTTTTCCCTATTTTTTTTTTTCTTTTTCCATGATTGATGATCTCCCCTTGAGATCAAAGAATATTGAAAAGACTCTTCTCTTTTCTTCAAATGTCGAGTTGCTCATCTGTTATATTATCTTATGCCGTGGTAACTTCCAACTATGAATAAAAAATTGGAGTAATTAGACCTCTACAGAACAAATCATAAAACGTAGCCTTAATTAACATTAACCTTTATTAATTAATCTTTATTAATTAATATTAATAAATTAATAATAATTAATAATTATTAATTTAAAATGAATATTAATATTAAATTAATAACTATTAATTAACCTTATATCTATTTATTATATATATTATATATTATCTCAATTATATATTATCTATATATTATCTCATTTCTTATATACCCTTTATATATATATCTTATATATATTTATATTTTATATATTTATTATATTTTATATATTTATATTTTATATATTTATTATTTATATTTTATATATTTTATATATTTATATTATTATATTTATATAAATATAATTATATTTTATATTTATTTATATTTATATAAATATTTATTTTTTATATAAATATTTATTTATTTATATTTATATAAATTTATTTATATTTATATAAATATAATATAAATATTAGATATTAGAATAATATTAGAATAATAAAAATAATTAATAATTATAGATATATATATTACAATTACAAAACAATTACAAAAAAATCTGTATATTGATACAATCCATTTCATTCTTGTTTGTAGTACTTCTGTAGATTTTTCTTTGCTTTGTTTATGCGTTAGTTCAGTCTTAATTTAGATTTTTTCTGCAAATTTCAATAAAAAAATAAAGGAGTTTTTATGTCTCGTTACCGAGGACCTCGTTTCAAAAAAATACGCCGTCTGGGAGCTTTGCCAGGACTGACTAGTAAAAGACCTAGATCTGGAAGTGATCTTAAAAATCAATTGCGCTCTGGTAAAAGATCACAATATCGTATTCGTCTAGAAGAAAAACAGAAATTGCGTTTTCATTATGGTCTGACAGAGCGACAATTACTTAGATATGTGCATATCGCTGGAAAAGCCAAAGGATCAACAGGTCAGGTTTTACTACAACTACTTGAAATGCGTTTGGATAACATCCTTTTTCGATTGGGCATGGCTTCGACCATTCCTGGAGCCAGGCAATTAGTTAACCATAGACATATTTTAGTTAATGGCCGTATAGTAGATATACCAAGTTATCGTTGCAAACCCCGGGATATTATTGCTACAAAGGATAAGCAAAGATCGAAAGCTCTGATTCAAAATAATATTGCTTTATCCTCTCACGAGGAGGTGCCGAAACATTTGACTATTGACTCATTCCATAATAAAGGATTAGTAAATCAAATAATAGATAGTAAATGGATCGGTTTGAAAATAAATGAGCTCTTAGTCGTAGAATATTATTCTCGTCAGACTTGACCCGACAAAAATAACAAGGGAAGGGTCGGATAATTTTGCTCGCTTTTCGCCGATATCGATATAAATGTAATATATCTAATATCAATCTAAGCTTAAGTTAAGGGCTTTTTTATCCAGATTTTTCCAATTTATGTATCACAACAATCGGCAGTCAAATTCTCATTCCTTTTTCGCGCTTTTCGGTATTTTTTTACATACCACAGTAATTAGGAATAGAAAATCAAACAAATAAGGGTCTTATAGAATGGAAATAATGGTTTAAATTGTTACTTGATACATTGTGTTAAGTAACCTTGGTGAATTAGATGAAGGTACAGAAACGGAAAGAGAGGGATTCGAACCCTCGGTAAACAAAAGCCTACATAGCAGTTCCAATGCTACGCCTTGAACCACTCGGCCATCTCTCCTACATAACATAATCTTATTATTGACCATAAACCGAGTGAATAGCGAGTAATTCATATTATTGCAGTACAGGTACAACCAATCTATTCTAATGAAAATGTAATACTTTTCCTAAAATCTTCAAATAAAAATATTTAATATTCCTTTTACTTCTATTCTAGGTAAAAGAATAAAAAACTCTTTTCTTGTTAAGGAAAAAAAAAAGGGGGGGGGGGGAGATATCCATTAATGTTTGTTAAGACGACGATCTTTCCTTATTCTTATTTTTTTTTATATTATATCGGATAAGACCAATGACTTAACTTAGAATAAATCAACTGAAGAATCTATATTTTATACTAGGGTTACATTTAGACTACGGTTCTATAGGAATAAAAAATGCTTTTCCAATCCCAGATTTATCAACGACAACTCCTCTAATTACTTACCCCATAGATCTATTTATTACAAATGGATAAATTGTTCCATAGTTTTTATATTTCGACTGTATAGTGTATACACGTTATACAAACAAAAAATGATGGTAACTTTTTTTATTAAAGAATAATTATTCTATTTTTTTTTCTCTTTTAATCATGATCAAATCAAAACTTCTCGAGTTCCCAGAATCTTTAGGTAGTGTAGGAACATAAAGTCCCTGGTTCTTAAACTTAGTTAAATGAAATTAGTAATAGTTCCGCTCATTGGGATACTACAAAATTTGGATGAAATACAATCATATTCAAATATTTCCTATCTCTCCCTGTCAAAAGGACACAATTTGAGTGGAAAGTCTATATTTTTTGAGAATTAGTCTCTTTTTATGTTATTTTGTACTGTACAATTCCTTTGTTTGTGAGATCATTTCCCCCGAGGGGAAATGAGAAGAATTATAGAATGGGTTGCTAATTATGCCTAGATCTCGGATAAATGGAAATTTTATTGATAAGACCTCTTCGATTGTAGCCAATATCTTATTACGAATAATTCCGACAACTTCAGGAGAAAAAGAAGCATTTACCTATTACAGAGATGGTGCGATTTGATTCTTTTTTTTTTTTTTAGCTATCAGTCTTACAAGAAAGAGACATGTTTCGGGTTGAGGATAGAAAGAAAAAATTATATGGAAATAAACCTACGCTTGGTGAAGGTGAAGTTTGGAGATAGAACAATGCCTTCTGTCGTGTATCCTCGATTGATACAGCCTCAGATACTTCAATCGTCAATTTGAGTATTGAGCGAAAGGTTACACCTATAGGTTAGGTTCTATCTATATTGCAGGTTAATCCTAGTCTACTTTACTAGTACTAATAGGTGATATAGGGGAAGAAGCACTACACCTAGGAATCAACAACGCGAAAACTTTGTTATAAATACCCCTTTTACTTATTTGTATTGGGACTAAGAAAAATGGTTGGGACAACAAACATCCATCTCGTTTGTATTTTGGATACCCGTATAACCATCGAAGATTGTTGAAGTGACTAATTCCTGGAAATAGGGGGCGCTAGGGACAAAGAAATTGTTGGAGTTACCATTTCTATCTAACACTTATATGGTTGGTGTTAAGAAAAAAACCTCTTGCAGGAAGGATGGCTAAAGATTTCTTGTAAAAATACCAGCCCCTATCAGTTCATAAAAGGATATTCTTTTTTGATCCCATGGATTATTCTTTTTGATACTATTTGATAGTATGCACAGAAAGGAGGAGCCGTATGAGATGAAAGAAAATCTCACGTACGGTTCTGGAACGGGGATTCTTTGAATAGAATGACGACCGTAACGGATGTCAGCTCAATCTGAAGGAAATTATGCGGAAGCTTTACAAAATTATTATGAAGCTACGCGATCAGAAATTGATCCCTATGATCGAAGTTATATACTCTATAACATAGGCCTTATACACACAAGTAATGGAGAGCATACGAAAGCTTTGGAATATTATTTTCGGGCACTAGAGCGGAATCCATTCTTACCACAAGCTTTTAATAATATGGCCGTGATCTGTCATTACGTGCGACTATCTCCACTATAGAAAGAAGGAAAAAAGGATTAAATTGGCTAGTACTAGTAAATTAAATATAAATACTAGAAGAAAAATAACTAGAAAAAAAATAGGCTTTCTACATATGCATCGTCAAAAGCAACGATTTTTATAAGCTGTAGCAAAGAAAGAGATTTCACGGGAACAAAATACCAAATATGAAGAAATGGGTGTGGCCTATATACTTTTTCTATGGATAAAGGATCGAATTGATAGAAGAAGCACCGTAAAGATCAATTTGTGGAGTTCTCAGTTAATACAATAAGAACTGCTTATTTATCTCATGATATAAGATAAAAATTAGGAATCAACTTATGTAATAGAGTCGATCCACTAAGATATTGAGCAGCGGTGTAGCATCAGATCCCAAAGATAGTAAGTCTTTTTTCTTATATCTTATAGATTATAGAAGAAAGTCTTTTTTAAAAATTCTATATGAATTTCATATATGAAAGCGAGATAGTTACCTTTCAGAAAATGATAACGATATAAATAAGGAAATACCTATATTTCATTCTTCTGAAGGTGGGAGAAAAGATAAAACGGATTTTTTTTTTTGATTAAAATTAGAGTTTGAAACTTATCTAATTAACTTCTTCTGCTAACCACCCCCCAAAATGGGATAACTTTCTCAGAAATTGAATTCAGTTAGATAGGGTAGATTAAGACGAGACGTCTAAAGAACTGATTGCTGAGCCGTATGAGGTAGGAAACTCTCAAGTACGGTTCTAAGGAAAGGAATTCACTTACCTATTCCGACCGGGGAGAACAGGCCATTCGACAGGGTGATTCTGAAATTGCGGAGGCTTGGTCCGATCAAGCTGCTGAGTATTGGAAACAAGCTATAGCGCTTACTCCGGGTAATTATATTGAAGCACATAATTGGTTGAAGATAACGAGGCGGTTCGAATAAGACCACCTCCCCTTTTTAATTCATGAAAATAGGTTAGTTGAATCCATCAAATTAATAAAAAAAAATGGATCCTTTCCCTGAGAAGATCCAATCAAGGAATTTCATTATATCTCTTTCTAAAATCATTCTTCTATTTTGTTTTGTACGGTGTCTCATAAGGAAGGAAAAATTCAATGGTACGAATACAGTATAGAATATAACTAATAAAACCAAAAAAAGATACTTTTGAGTGGTTAAATATAGATAAAGATAAGATATCGGAATGATCTTTATCTTATTGATTACTAATCAAATTATCTTGTGATTTGTAATTAGAGTAATAAGGTATTTATTATGTTCCATCCAAGTAGATCCATATGGCACTTACACATTCAGATATGAATACACGAGATTGCACAAAAAGTGTTTTTTCGTCAGACCGGGAAAGTGCTTAAAAGCAAAAAAGGTCCGTTGAGCACCTAATCGCTATGTCATAATAGATCCGAACACTTGCCCGAATCGACTTCAATATCATAATTGTTCTAGTGAATAACTAAAAAAAATAAATGGATAGATGGGAGGTAGCAAAGAAGGGAACTAATCATAAATATCTATCTCTCAGAGGTTCACTAAAAACTTGACTGTTGGCAGGTCTCTTTGTATGTGTT